AGGTTCATTATTTTTTTTTTTTTTTGTTTTAGTTTAGGGTGTCAGTTTTATTTAACTTAGGACCTTTGTAGATTTTATGCTTTCCTGGAATTGAACTCTTGTAACTAGATAGTTCTACCCTCAATTTAGAAAAAAAATGTTTTGTTTTTCTTTTTTAATGAATTATTTATTATTTATTTGATTTCATAAATCGGAAACAAAAAACTGCATTTTAGCAATAAACACAAAATAGAACCTATTTTGTTTTGGATAACTTCAAATTTACATATTTTTCGTACATAATATCCCTCCCCTACCTAGGGGCTTTTATCGCTTGGGTTGACGGCGGGAGATCTATGAGGATTTTTTTTATTTCATTATAGTAATTCAGGGCAATAAGAAGTAAGAAAGTTAAACAAAAGGATTTAAAAATTGAATCAATTAGTTTAATCAATTCATTAACTTTAACTAAAGATCTTATATCCGTTCTTCTATAGATCTAAAAGACAAAGAAAAAAGAAAAACTTTTATTATTGTAATTTGACTGTAATTTAACAAAGAGGTCGATGGGGAAAAGAAGACTCCCCACCCCGTAAATGAGAAAATATACTAAACTAAAAAGAAAGGTAAAACTTTGTATCTTGTGTTTATTCTTTTGTCAAAAAAAAAAGTATTATTTTTAGAATTCAGTAAGCAGAAGAATTCTTATTCTACATATAAATATAATAAGAGCGAGGCGAGTTTCATTTCATATTGATTAGCTCAATAGGGAATGGAAATCATTAATTTTATATTCTAAAAAAAATGGGCCGAGTCAAGTCGATTCAAATTATTCCAAGGTTTTATTACTTATTTGTTTGTGTTTGTTGCACAAAAAAACTTTTTGAATTCCCGGTAGAAAGAGATTTTCCTAACGAAAAAGCTTTTAATGCTGCCCAATATCCTTTCCTTTTCCAAATATTTTTACGAATATGCTTTTTTGATATAGAAGTACGTTTTTTTGGAACTGCCATTTGAAAATGAAGAGGTTACTCATTAGTATAGTTGGATGTGAAAGACATCTATTGTTCAACACGAGTCGTTCTTTACTATTCATTTTTTATTTATTCTCTTCATAAAAAATAAATAAAATAGAAATTATATATAGATAGGTGAAAGATATGTGAAAATCACAAAAAATCTTACTAGATAATATAAAAAAAAAGAATATGATATGTTATTATGTCATTTTTTTTTCCAAAAATTCTTTTTTTATATTCCATACAATATTCGTAAAAAGGACTAATGTGTGTTGATTGGTATTTTTATTTGATTTCGCGTTCTTGTTCTTTCTCATTCAAATCGATATCTATAGAATACGATGCACCGTAGAAATCGAATTGATTGAACTTAATAAAATTTAGATACATAGAAAATCGAGTTCATTTTTTTAATTTTATATAAAGTGGCTGATATTATAGCCTTTCCTAGAAATTTTTTTTATTAGAATGGAAAACAACCAATCAATTCTTTAATGAACTTGTTAATAATTTTGAATAAATTAAGTAAAATAGCGAGTTTTTGTTTCATTAGGAAAAGTTATTGTCCTTAGTTGATCCTATGATTCATTTAGATCAAAATCAAGTATTTTTTTTAGTGTAATTCTTTATCCTTACTCTATAAATATTATTGGAATAATAATTGACATTTTTCGAGATCTTCATAAATACTTATTTTAGTTAATTACTAAGTATTCACTTTTTATGAATAACTTAGTCATATTATTTGACCAATTGTAACTTCTTGATTTGAATATTTGAAGTATTTAGCAGAGACTCAGAATAAGAATGAGTAAGACTAGAAAATTCTAAAAATTCTATTTAAGTTAGTGCATATCTTGATTTTTTTATTGATTCCTTTCAAAAGAGGTAAGATCCATTGAATCGGAAACAATTAATTAAGAATACAAAACTTTTTTTATGGAACAGACATATCAATATGCATGGATCATACCTTTCGTTCCACTTCCAGTTCCTATATTAATCGGGGTGGGACTTCTTCTTTTTCCGACGGCAACAAAAAATCTTCGTCGTATGTGGGCTTTTTATAGTGTTTTATTGTTAAGTATAGTCATGATTTTTTCGATCAATATATCTATTCATCAAATAAATAGCAGTTCTGTCTATCAATATGTATGGTCTTGGATCATCAATAATGATTTTTCTTTAGACTTTGGCTACTTGATCGATCCACTTTCTTCTATTATGTCAATATTAATCACTACTGTTGGAATTATGGTTCTGATTTATAGTGATAATTATATGTCTTACGATCAAGGATATTTGAGATTTTTTGCTTATATGGGTTTGTTCAGTACTTCCATGTTAGGATTAGTTACTAGTTCTAATTTGATACAAATTTATATTTTTTGGGAATTGGTTGGAATATGTTCGTATCTATTAATAGGGTTTTGGTTCACACGACCTGTTGCGGCAAATGCTTGTCAAAAAGCCTTTGTAACTAATCGTGTAGGGGATTTTGG